AAAATACTCTTTTTTTATTTTTCCATAGAAAATAGTTCGCTCAAAAAAGTTTCCAAAAAATGTTGATCGTAAATGATAGGATTGGTTACGTAAAAAAACAAAAATGGATTCGTATTCACAGACATGAGAATTATATAAAAATACAAATAATCTCTGATTTCGTTTTTCTTTTTGACAGAGTGAAAATATATTTTTTTTTGAAAAAAAAAGGTTCCAATTATGATTCTCGTGAAAAACGAATCGTAAAAAATGTAAAGAAGAAGCATCTTTCACCCAACAACGAAGAATTAAAACCAATATTTCAAGATGAACAGGATAAGGTATTAGTATATTTGACACATAATTGAAACGGGAGAATTTATCTTCTAAAAAGGGAAATATGGAATGAATTGATCGTAAATTTTTAGATTCGTCTATTTTATTATCTTCAATAGAAGATACTAAGCCTAGGAAAAGTTTCAGTTCCACAATAACCGCTAACTTACCCGATATGATTTGCAAATAAAAATGTTTGTTGTGTCCAAAAAAAGCATTTTTGTTCGAATCATAAGTAGAAATAAGAAAAGAATTCTGATGATACATTCCAGTAATTAAGCGTTTCACAATTAGTAACCTAACCTTTTTGTCATAACCCACATTTTCGAACAAACTTGATCGATTGAAACTACGATTATGAGTAAGTGCATAAATATACTCCTGGAAAAAAAGTGGATATAAAAAAGAAAAGTCCTGTTTCCGAGTTTGCTCTCGGTCTACATTTTTTTTGAATTCTTTCATTTTTATTTGAACCAAAATAAAATATTCTTTGGGTTATCAAATACAAATAATACATAATCAGATTCTTGTTTTATAATTATTTTCATAATTATAAATTATATACTAATACTAAATAGTAAGAAAAAGATAGATACCTCGTGATAAACGGACTCAATCCTCTGTTTTTCCATCCAATCGGTTTATATTCATTACATTATTATAAATCGTTTCTTTTTTCAACGCACTCGCTTGTAAGGGGTTTTATCAATATGCTCTTTCTTTTACATACACATACACACGTATCCACATTATATTATTAATAGAAAAGAATTAGGATTCGTTCAAAAATTGATTCTGATAAAACAGGTATGCTCTGGGACGGAAGGGCTCGAACCTCCGAATAACGGGACCAAAACCCGTTGTCTTACCACTTGACTACGCCCCAATTCGATTTCGATTCAACACTAATAAAACTAATATTGGTATTGATTACTTATCCAATCTAACTATTGAATAAAACCCAATTCATTGATTATTACATATAATTGAATTAAAATATTATGTGAAAGTCTAATTTCTTCTATTCAAATCTCTTATACTTTGAGAATAGAAGTTTTTTTGATTAGGTAAATAGTAAATAAAAAAAAAGAATTTGATTGTCTACTTTATTCTTTTTTTAGATTAAAAACTCAATAAAAATGCAATTTTCTTCACAAAAAAATGATTGTTATATTTAATATCTTTAGTTTGATCTGTCTTAATTTTACTCTTTATTCGAGTCTTTTTTTATTTTCAAAATTGCCCGAGGCCTACGCTTTTTTAAATCCAATCGTAGATGTTATGCCAGTCATACCTGTATTCTTTTTTCTCTTAGCATTTGTTTGGCAAGCCGCTTTAAGTTTTCGATGAGGTCTTTAATTTAATAATGTACTAAAAAAAAATTATAATAATTGATAAGATCAGATAAGTCTTGATAAGATCAGATAAGTCTTACAGTATAAATCCTAGATTAAAACATTGAAATTCGTGGATAGACGCGATAACTCCGTTCTGGGGACCTTTTTCCTATTTATATTAATATTAATTTTATTATCTATATATATTATAATTATCTATATATATTATATATATATAATATATATAGTTGTATAATATACAAAGTTAGAATCAAAACTAATTAAGATTACTAAAAGATTCTTAATTACAAGTCAATGTCCGATCATTTTATTTTCTATAAACATCGCTTTATTTCATAGTGTCAAACAAATTATGTGATATAAAAACGGAGAATATATTCCCCTTTTTTTTTTCAAAAAAGACGATCACGGAGATTGTATAATGCTTACTCTTAAACTATTTGTTTACACAGTAGTCATATTCTTTGTTTCTCTCTTCATCTTCGGATTTTTGTCTAATGATCCAGTACGTAATCCTGGCCGTGAAGAATAAAAAATCCCTTATTTTTTATTTTTACATTATATATTATATTATAATATAAATAATAAAAAATTCGAAAAATTAAAAATAGAATATCACTTCATCAACAAAACGGGAAAGAGAGGGATTCGAACCCCCGGTACGCATAACTCGTACAACGGATTAGCAATCCGCCGCTTTAGCCCACTCAGCCATCTCTCCAAATAAAAATGACTATCTATATTTAGCTATATTTAGATTGAATTGAAAGGCTCTTTTTTTATTAAATCTTTATTAGTATATACTACTTAGTATATACTACTGTAAT